TATAGAAATTTCAAATAGATTAATTAGATGAAATTTCAAAGAGTCCTACGATTCAGTATATTATTCATTAACTACATGTATATCTTGATAAAATCTTTTTTAGTCGTTTCATTCGCGAGGAGCTGGATGAGAAGAAACTCTCATGTCCAGTTCTGTAGTAGAGATGGAATTGAGAAAGAACCATCAACTATAACCCCAAAAGAACAAGATTCCGTAAACAACATAGAGGAAGAATGAAAGGAATATCTTATCGAGGTAATCATATTTGTTTCGGTAGATATGCTCTTCAAGCACTTGAACCCGCTTGGATTACATCTAAACAAATCGAAGCAGGGCGCCGAGCAATGACACGAAACGTACGTCGTGGCGGAAAATTATGGGTACGTATATTTCCAGACAAACCAGTTACAGTAAGACCCGCGGAAACCCGTATGGGTTCAGGGAAAGGATCCCCGGAATATTGGGTAGCTGTTGTTAAACCGGGTAAAATACTTTATGAAATGGGTGGAGTAGCCGAAAATATAGCTCGAAAGGCTATTTCAATAGCAGCGTCCAAAATGCCTATAAGAACTCACTTCATTATTTCTGGATAGAAATGGAGAACCAAAGGAAAGAAGTCTTAGGTATAAAAAAAATAATTGCAGGGTTTCTTTCTTTTTTTTTTTATTTCGTCCTTTGCTTTACTTTATATTAAAAAACAGATTAAAAAATGATATGATTCAACCTCAAACCCATTTGAATGTAGCAGACAATAGCGGGGCCCGCGAATTGATGTGTATTCGAATCATAGGAGCCAGTAATCGCCGATATGCTCATATTGGTGACGTTATTGTTGCTGTGATCAAGGAAGCAGTACCAAATACGTCTCTAGAAAGATCAGAAGTGATCAGAGCTGTAATTGTACGTACTTGTAAAGAACTCAAACGCGATAACGGTATGATAATACGATATGATGACAATGCTGCAGTTGTCATTGATCAAGAAGGAAATCCAAAAGGAACTCGAATTTTTGGCGCGATCGCCCGGGAATTGAGGCAGTTAAATTTTACAAAAATAGTTTCATTAGCACCTGAGGTATTATAATATGAGACCGCAGTATAGTGATAGTATTTAAATTAAATAAAATAGAGAAATTAGTAGATTATGTCTCATGCATATACTTTTAAGAATTTTCTTTAAAAATTTTTATAAAAAAAAAAGAACATGTTGATTATATCAAAATTCGGAAACAACAATAATTTTAGTTTATCATGGGTAAAGACACTCTTGCTGACATAATTACTTCGATACGAAATGCTGACATGGATAGAAAGGGAACAGTTCGAATAACATCCACTAACATGACCGAACACATTGTGAAAATACTTTTACGAGAAGGTTTTCTCGAAAACGTAAGGAAACTTGTAGAGAATAACAAATATTTTTTGGTTTTAACCCTACGACATAAAAGGAATAGGAAAGGACCATATAGAACTCTTTTTAATTTAAAACGAATCAGTCGACCTGGTTTACGAATCTATTCTAACTATCAACGAATTCCTAGAATTTTAGACGGGATGGGGATTGTAATTCTCTCGACTTCTCGGGGTATAATGACAGACCGAGCAGCTCGACTAGAAGGAATCGGCGGAGAAATTTTGTGCTATATATGGTAATTTTTCCGCTATCCGAATTGTATCCTTAACCCTCTATTTAGGATAAGAAAAAAAAAGAAAAAAGCCAAGTTGTCTAATATCACTCCTTCCTACAGTAGTTGATACTTCAAAGAAAGTTTGACTGGAATAAAAGAAAAAGAAAAGAAAAAGAAGAAAAATGGATTCATGAAGGTTTAATTACTGAATCACTTCACAATGGTATGTTTTGGGTTCATTTAGACAATGAAGTCAGATTCTAAGTTATGTTTCAGGAAGGATCCGACACTGTTTTATACATATACTACCAGGGGATAGAATCAAAATTGAAGTAAGCCGTTATGATTCAAACAGGGGCACATAATTTCTAGATTCCACAACAAAGATTCGACTCATTAGACGGTTTTTCAACATCCCTTTCATGAGGATCCAATTCACGGTTCAAAAATTTCAAGAAACTTATTTTCTTCCAATAAGGAAAGTAAATTCGACATTCAGGTAAGGAATACCCATTATGAAAATAAGAGCCTCCGTTCGTAAAATTTGTGAAAAATGCCGACTGATCCGTAGAAGGGGACGCATTATAGTAATTTGTTCCAACCCGCGACATAAACAAAGACAGGGATAATCTTTCGAAAAGGGATTCCCTAAAGGAATCGATGAACAAATCCAAAAAAAAAGATCTGTTTTGACATGAAATGGATATATCCATATATCTCTGACTTATATTTCTGAAATGGTAAAATATGGCAAAATCTATACTAAGAAGCGGTTCGCGTAGGACTGGACGTATGGGTTCACGTAAAAGTTCACGTCGAATACCAAAGGGCGTTATTCATGTTCAAGCAAGTTTCAACAACACCATTGTG